TTCTAGTATTTCATTTACTAGCTGTTCGTTCGTTCTTTTTTTTTCTATAGTAGAGATAGTCGCACGTAATGACAGATCACAGCCATATTATTAAAAGCTTGTGGTAAGAAGGGGTTTCGTTCTAATGCCCGAAAATAATATTCTAAAGCTTTTGTATGTTCCCCATTACTTGTGTGGATAAGGCCTATATTATAGAGTATATAACTTCGATCATAGGGATCAATTTCTAGTCGCATAGCTTCATAATAATTCTGTAATGCTTCTGCATAATTTCCTTCGGATTGAGCCGACATCCGTTACGGTCGTCATTCGATTTAAAGAATTCTCCGTTTCAGAACCGTATGTGAGATTTTCATCTCATACGGCTCCTCCTTTATGTGCATAATGAAAATAATATATGGAAAAAAATTGATGTCATTATGAACTAAGTGGGGCTAATGTTTTTACAAGAAATCCCTAGCCAACCTTCCTGCAAAAAATCTTTTCTTACTACCAAGTGTGTTTATGCTAGATAAAAATGGAAACTCCAACAATTTCTTTGTTCTCAACGCCCCTAAATTTCCAGGAATTAGTCACTTCAACAGTCTTCAATGGTTATACGGGTATCCAAAGTACGAACGAGATGGATGTTTGTTGTTCCAACCATTTTAATTAGTCCCAATCCCAATGAAGAAGAAGGAAAAGGAATCATTTTGAAGAAAGTTTTCGTGTTGTTGATTTCTAGGCGTAGTGCTTCTTCCCCTATGCCGCCTATTCGTATTAGTGTAGTAGGATTGACCTGTAATACGGGAACCCACACTTATAGGTAAAAAACCTTTTGCTCAATACTAAAATTCACAATTGAAGCATCTAAGGCTGCATTAATCGTGGATACACGACAGAAGGAATTGTTTTTTTTTTATATTATAAACTTCACCTTCAACAAGCGTAGATTTTTTTTTCAATACCAGTTTTTCTTTCTATTCCAAATCGGCGAAATAAAAAAATAATAATGCTAATCAAATCGCACCATCTCTGTAATAAGTAAATGCCTCTTTTTCTCCGGAAGTTGTCGGAATGACTCGTAATAAGATATTGGCTACAATTGAAAAGGTTTTATCAATAAAATTTCCATTTATACGCGATCTTGGCATAGGTAGTAATCCATTCTATAACTCTTTTCATTACCTTTTGTGAGAAAATGATCCCACAAACAAAGAAAGGAATTGTACAGTACGAACTAACATAAAAGCGGACTCATTAAAATAAAAAAAAACCTTCTATCTACTATCTACTTCCAATTTTTTTCCGGTTAAAACAAAAAAGAAAAGGTATCCATTAACCATAATCTAAAAAATTATGAATAACTCGCTATTCACCCAGGTACTCAGTCATAATCATGATGTAGGAGAGATGGCCGAGTGGTTCAAGGCGTAACATTGGAACTGTTATGTAGACTTTTGTTTACCGAGGGTTCGAATCCCTCTCTTTCCGTACTTTCAACTAATTCACCAATCTTACGTGATTGACCACAATGTATCAAATCAAATACCAATGGATATAAAATAGTTAGACCTTACTTTTATTTTGAAATAGATTTTCTATTCCTAATTTCTTTGATACGGAAAATGCTGGGAAGAGCAAACGGGGGATGCAAATCTCCCTACCAATCTATGATACATGAATAGGAAAAAGATTCCCAGAAAAAATACCTTACCTTGTGCCTTTTTACTTTTAATTAAAAAAGAGGGCAAAGCAAAGGAGAGTTGTCCGAATTCTTCTTTTTAGTTATTTATTTTACTTAAGTTAGGTTTATTAAGTCTGTCGAGAATAATATTCTACGACAAGCAATTCATTTATTTTCAAACCGACGCATTTCCTATCTATTATTTGATTGACTAATCCTTCATATTGGAATGTGTGAAGAGTCAGATGTTTTGGCAATTCCTCGTGGGCGGATGAATCAAGAAGATTTTGAACCAAAGTTCTAGATTTTTGTTCATCTTTCACTGTAATAATATCTTGGGGTTTGCAGCGATAACTTGGTATATCCACTATACGACCATTAACTAAAATATGTCTATGGTTAACTAATTGGCGCGCTTGAGGAATAGTCAAAGCCATACCCAATCGAAAAAGGATGTTATCCAAACGCATTTCAAGTAATTGTAGTAAAACTTGACCTGTTGACCCTTTGGCTTTTCCGGCGATACGAACATATTTAAGTAATTGGCGTTCTGTAAGACCATAATGAAAACGCAATTTTTGTTTTTCTTCTAAACGAATACGATATTGAGATTTTTTTCCGGAGCGTGATTGGTTTCTAAGATCGGTTCCTGCTCTAGGCCTTTTACTAGTTAGTCCCGGTAAAGCCCCCAGACGGCGTATTTTTTTAAAACGAGGCCCGCGGTAACGTGACATAAAGACTCCTTTTTTGTATTGAAATTTTTAAAAACTAAACAAAATTAAAACTGAACTAAATGATAATGATAAATGAAGTGAAATCCACTAAAATAAACTATTGGAATACAAAGAATAAGGAGATGTATTCTCTCAATATACAGATTTATTTTATTGTATATACAATATATATAAATCAAATAAATCACAAAAATTTTCTTTTTTTTTTCTTGATTTATTTTGCAAAGATCTAACCCCTTCACCCAATATATATATTCCTATATGGAAGTTTGTATTACATAATATAAATGGAGTGGTAACTCTTGGAAAAAGGTGAAAGAAGTCTTTTCTTTCTTCTTTGATTTTGAAAGTACATTAAAAATCATGTAAAAAATCTAAAAAATAGAGAAAAGCCGGCTATCGGAATCGAACCGATGACCATCGCATTACAAATGCGATGCTCTAACCTCTGAGCTAAGCGGGCTCAAATAACCGAAATAGCGCATGCATACAAATTCACTAAACTACTAGATCGTATCAATTAACTATTCTATTCATCTCATCCTTATCTATTTAGAATGAATCATATTCTATATATTCTAGAACAGAATATAGCTCAAATAAATAGTGAATATCATTAAATAAATAAAACATAACCATTAATACATTAATTAATAGAATATAGCAATATATCTACTTTAGAATTTAGATTTCATGAGTTTACAAATAAGAAAATCTTAATTAGGTCAGAAATCTTTTTTTTTTTTTAAGTTAAATGACATCTAATTTGAAATTTTTGTTTTTTTGTTCTAACCTAATGCTATTATTTTTTTACTTTGTTTTATTTCTAATTATATATATTTTAATTAATATTAGATAATTAATATATATTAGATAATTAATATTCGAATAGAATTATTTAGAATTATTCGAATTTAATAATTCGAAATAAAATCTACTAAAATCTACAAAGTAGACTTAGAATCTTTTTACATTACACATTATAAAATTCTAAGTTTAAATAATAATAATAAATTTCTTTTCATGTTCATGAAAGTTAAGGAAAAGAATCGACCGTTCGAGTATTTCATCAAATTTCAGACAAAAAAGAGAATAAGAGGAACATATATATATGTTATGTAGTATATAACCATATTGAATTGCAAATACAAAAATGATAGAATCTTTTTTGATTAGAGCAAATCAATATGGGGCTCAAAAAGCTCAATAAAGAAGATATGCAAGAAATCAAATCAGTATCTATATGTAATGAATTCAAGGGTTTCGACATAAGAAAAAGTGGAAGGACATCATAATGAGATCCTAATCTCAAAACAAAAAAGGGGATATGGCGAAATTGGTAGACGCTGCGGACTTAATTGGATTGAGCCTTGGTATGGAAACCTACTAAGTGATAACTTTCAAATTCAGAGAAACCCTGGAATTAACAATGGGCAATCCTGAGCCAAATCCTGGTTTACGCGAACAAACAAGGGTTTAGATAGAAAGGGAGAAAAAAAGGGGATAGGTGCAGAGACTCAATGGAAGCTGTTCTAACAAATGGAGTTCACTACCTTGTGTTGATAAAGGAATCCTTCTATCGAAACTTCAAATCAAAAAGGATAAAGGAGAAAAACCTATAATTGCAACCTATATTGCATAAGTATAGGTAACACAAAATGATCTCAAAAATGACAACCTGAATCTCTATTTCTATTTTTTTTGTAAAAAAAAAATAGAAATGTTGTGAATCAATTCGAAGTTGAAGACAAAATCGAATATTCATTGATCAAATCATTCACTCCATAGTCTGATAGATCTTTTGTGGAACTGATTAATCGGACGAGAATAAAGATAGAGTCCCATTCTACATGTCAATACTGACAACAATGAAATTTATAGTAAGATGAAAATCCGTTGACTTTTAAAATCGTGAGGGTTCAAGTCCCTCTATCCCCAACTCTACTCCCCCAAAAAGTGTGTTTGACACCTTACTAGTTTTTTTTAGTTATTCAAGAATTCATTATCTTTTTTCATTCATCCTACTCTTTTACAAACGTATCTGAGCAGAATTTTTTTTCTTATTACATATTACATACAAGTCTTGTGGGATATATGATACACGTATAAATGAGCAAGAAATACCGATTTGAATAATTTAGAATCTATATCATTATTCATTTTCAAACTTATAAAGTCTTCTTTTCCAAGATCCAAGAAATTCCTGGTCCAAAACTTTTTGAATTTACTACTTTTTGTTTTCTTTTAATTGACATAGACCTAAGTCATCTAGTAAAATGAGGATGACGTTTCAGTAATGGTCGGGATAGCTCAGTTGGTAGAGCAGAGGACTGAAAATCCTCGTGTCACCAGTTCAAATCTGGTTCCTGGCATAGGATTGATTAATTTGTATAAGTTTCTATTCTTCAAATTAAATGTATTTTTCGTAAAAAAAAAAGTTCAATCATCCTCCCTCTTTTTTTTTGTTCATGTTGTGGCTACATCCATTCAAAAAGGCAGAAATACCCCAAGATTCATTCAGATACAGTAGCAATAGAATTTGATCCCCCCCCCCTTTTTCATTTATTGCTTTCAGATCTTATTTATTCATTCCCAGTTAT